CCGTTTATGAAACTTATTATCTGGATGGGAATCAAGAACAAGAAAATTCGAAGTTACAAATTTTTAAAGAAAAAAAGGATCTCTTCCAATTTGAAAAACCGGTTATAAATACTCTTTTCGACCCTAACCAATGGAAACGTCCCTTAAGGTATATAAAAAACGATCAATTTGAAGATGCTATAAGAACTGAAATGTCACAATATTTTTTTTATACATGTCAAAGTGATGGAAAAGAAAGAATAGCTTTTACGTACCCCCCGAGTTTGGCAACTTTTTTGGAAATGATGCAAAGAAAGACATCTCTGTTCCCAAAAGAAAAACTCCCCTCTAATGAATTTTTTAATCAGTGGAGTTATAACAATGAACATAAACAGAAAAATATAAGAAAACTTTTTATAAATAGAGTAAAAACTCTCGATAAAAATTTAGCTCAAACTCTCATTAACGAATCCATTGTTCTGAATGTACTCGAAAAAAGAACTCGGTTGTGTAATGATAAGACTAAAAAAGAATATTTACCCCAAATATATGATCCTTTCATAAATGGACCCTATCGTGGACGAATCAAAAAATTGTTTTCACTTTCAATTAAAAAGGAAATTTCTAGAAAAAATTCTATAGAAAAGTTTTTGATAAATAAGATTCATAGTATCCTTTTGATTATTAATCGCCTAGAATTTGAACAGAAACCAAATTCATTTGATACAAAAGCATGCGCAAAGCAAATGGATTATTTATTGAACTTAATCAATGAATTTGCTGTAAAATCAACATCAAGTTTAAATTTTAAAAGACTTTTTATAGTTCCTGAACATGAACAAGTAAGAATTGATTCAGAAGATAGAATAAAAGTTTTAAAATTTTTATTTGATGCAGATAGAACTCTTCCAAACGAGAAAACGATAAAAAAAAAATCTATTGCATTAAAAGAAATACATAAAAAAATCCCTCGCTGGTCATACAAATTAATTGCTGATTGGGAACAAGAGGAGGGAGAAAACGAGGAGGATGAGATAGAGAATCAGCAGATTCGCTCAAGAAAAGCAAAAAGTGTAGTTATTTTTACTGATAACCAAGAGAATACTGATACTTATAGTAATACCCAAGAAACTAATGATACTGATCAAACAGACGAAGTTGCTTTGATACGTTATTCACAACAATCAGATTTTCGTCGAGACCTAATCAAAGGCTCTATACGTGCTCAAAGACGTAAAATCGTTACTTGGAAATTCTTTGAGGCAGACGTGCATTCCCCCCTCTTTTTAGACCGAATAAACAAATCCCCTTTTTTTTCTTTTGATATTTTCGAACGTATAAACCGAATTTTTAGAAATGGTATGTGGACAAACACAGAACTCAAAATTTCGGATTCTAAAGAGAAAACCACAGAAGAAAGTGAGAAAAAAAAGGAAGAAGATAAAAAAGAAGAAGCCAAAAGAAAGGAGAAAGTACGTATAGAAATAGCGGAAGCCTGGGATAGTATTTTACTTGCTCAAGTAATAAGAGGTTTTTTATTAGTAACCCAATCGATTCTTAGAAAATATATTATATTGCCTTCATTGATAATATTTAAAAATATCGTCCGTATGCTATTATTTCAATTTCCTGAATGGTCCGAAGATTTTAAGGATTGGAATCGAGAAATGTATGTTAAATGCACCTATAATGGCGTTCAATTATCAGAAAAAGAATTTCCAAAAGATTGGTTAACAGACGGTATTCAGATTAAGATCCTATTTCCTTTTCGTCTGAAACCTTGGCATAGATCGAATCCACGAGCCCCTTATAACGATCCAATGAAAAAGAAAGATTCAAAAAATGATTCTTGTTTTTTAACAATTTTTGGAATGGAAGCAGAATTTCCTTTTGATTCTTCCAGAAAACAAGAATCATTTTTTGAACCCATTTTTAAAGAACTCAAAAGAAAAATTAGAAAATTGAAAAAGAAATGTTTTCTAATTCTAAAAATTTTAAAAGAAAAAACAAAATTGTTTCTAAATGTTTCAAAAGAAATAAAAAAATGGGTCATTAAAAGGATTCTTTTTTTAAAAGAAATAAAAAAAGAACTATCAAAAATAAATCCAATTCTATTATTTGGATTGAGAAAAAGAAAAGTATATGAATTGAGTAAAACTAAAAAAGATTTGATAATAAGTAATCTGATGATTCCTGAATCGTCCATTGAAACTATACCATCGTCCATTGAAACTATACCTCGGAATTGGACAAATTATTCGTTGACAGAAAAAAAAATGCAGGATCTAACTGATAGAACAAACACGATCATAAATCAAATAGAAAAAATTACAAATGAAAAAAAGGGCGGATTTAGAATTCCGGGATTTAGAATTCCGGATCGAAATATTAGTTTTAACAAAATAAGTGATGATAATAAAAGGTTGAAAGCACAAAAAAATATTTGGCAGATATTAAAAAGAAAAAATGCTCGACTAATACGCAAATCACATTATTTTATAATATTTTTCATTGAAAGGATATACATAGATATCTTTCTGTGGATAATTAATATTCCTAGGATCAATACACAACCATTTCGTGACTCAATAAAAAAAATTATTAATAAATACATTACCGATAATGAAACAAATCAAGAAAAAATGGATAAAAAAAATCAAAGTTTAATTCATTTTATTTCGACTATAAAAAAGGCACTATATAATACTAATATTAGTAAAAAAAATTCAAATACTTTTTGTGACTTATCCTACTTTTCACAAGCCTATGTATTTTACAAATTGTCACAAACCCAATTTGTCAATTTGGATTTTTATAAGTTAAAATCTGTCTTGCAATATAATGGAGCAGCTCCTTTTATTAAGAATGAAATAAGGGGTTATTTTGTTGGAACACAAGAACTTTTTCTTTCTCAATTAAGACATAAGAATTGTCAGAATTCTGGAATAAATCAATGGACAAATTGGTTAAGGAATCATTATCAATATGATATATCTCACATTAGATGGTCTAGACTAGTACCACAAAAATGGCGAAATAGATTCAATCACCATTATATGAATAAAAATAAGGATTTAAGTAACTCATCTAAAAAAACGAAATTTATTCACTACGAAAAACTAAAAAATTTTGAAAAGGCTTCATTACTGAATGAAAAAGAGAATTTTAAAAAACAATATAAATATGATCGGTTAGCATATAAATCTATTAATTCTGAAAATACGAAGTACTCATCAATTTATGAATTGTCATTACACGTAAAAAACAACCAAGAAGTTTTTTTGAACTCCAACACAAATAAACTAAAATCTTTTTATATGATGGAAGGTATTCCTATTATCCCTATCAATAATGATCGAGTACAACATGATATTACAGATATGGATAAAAATCTGGATAGAAAATATTTTGATTGGAGAATCATCCATTTTTGTCTTAGAAAGAAAATCAATATTGAAGCTTGGATCAATATTGATACTGACCCAAACAGTAATAAAAAATGTACTAAGGATAAACTTAATGATTATTCAATAATTGATAAACTGAATAAGCAAAATTTTTTTGATCTCACAATTCATCAAGATCAAGAAATCTATTTATCTAATCAAAAAAAAATTTTGGATTGGATGGGAATGAATGAAGAAATATTAAACCGCCCCATATCAAATCTTGAACGTTGGTTCTTCTCCGAATTTTTGATACTTTATAATTTGTATAAAACTAAACCGTGGGTTCTACCAAAAAAATTACTTCTTTTAGATTCTAATATAAATGAAAACGTTACTGATATTGAAAACAAAAGCATTGCTAGAAATAAAAAAAAAGATCTTTTTATATCCTCCAATGAAAAAAAATCTCTTGAATTAAAAAAACGGAATAAAGAGCAAAAAGAATCAGCGGACCAAGCAAACCTTGAATCTGCTCTTTCAAACCAAGAAAAAGATGTTGAAGAAGATTATACGGACTCGGAGATGAAAAAACAAAAAAATAAAAAACAATACAAGAACAATACAAAAGCGGAGTTTGATTTCTTACTAAAAAGGTATTTTCATTTTCAATTGCGATGGGATGATATTTTAAATAAAAAAATAATCAATAACATCAAAGTATATTGTCTCCTGCTTAGACTGATAAATCCAAGAGAAATAACTATATCCTCTATTCAAAGAGGAGAAATGAGTCTTGATATTCTGGTGATTCAGAAAAATTTAACTCTTACGGAATTCATCAAAAGAGGAATTTTGATTATTGAACCAATTCGTCTATCTATAAAAAATGATGGGCAATTTATTATGTATCAAACCATTGGTATTTCATCGGTTCATCAAAGTAAACAAAAAATGAATCAAAAATACAGAGAAAAAACCCATATTGATAAGAATTCTGATGAAGTCATTACCAAATATAAAAAGATGACTGGAAATAGAGATAAAAATCATTATGATTTGTTTGTTCCTGAAAATATTTTATCACCTAGACTTCGGAGAGAATTTAGAATTCTAATTTGTTTCAATTCTAGGAATACAAATGATATGCATAAAAATTCAGCATTAGGGAATGGGAATGGGAATAAGGTAAACAGTCAAGTTTTGGATAAAAACAAAGGATATAAAAAGAAACTTATTAACTTAAAGTTATTTCTATGGCCAAATTATCGATTAGAAGATTTAGCTTGTATGAATCGGTATTGGTTTGATAGCAATAACGGCAGTCGTTTTGGTATGGTAAGGATACATATGTATCCGCGATTGAAAATCCATTACTAGTAAATTTTTGCTATCTTTCCCATAACACAGCGGGTCTATGACGACAAAGAGGTGCGCACATTCAATGTCTTAGATTCTATTCTGATACATGATACTAATTCAATAACATATCAATTCGATCTAGAAATGAATCAATAAAATCGTCTGATTTTAGGACTAAGTTTTTATCGTTTTGGAGGATGGAAAACAACCATCCTTTTGTATACCTTTGTATACTGTGATACCTTTTCAAATTTTGAAATTAAAATAGGATTGATTTAATTTGATTTAATAAAAGTCGAAATTAGACCGAAATTAAGATTATTCTCTATACCAAAACCAAACTAAACCAAGTGCCATTATTATTACTGATCAATAAAAATATCTATCAATCAAAATATTTTAAAACTTAAAAAAAGAAGGGGGGTTCGTTTTATGGTAAAAAATCCATTCATCTCAGTTATTTCACAAGAAGAAAAAGAAGAAAATAGGGGTTCTGTTGAATTTCAAATATTTAGTTTCACCAATAGGATACGAAGACTTACTTCCCATTTACAATTACACAAAAAAGACTATTTATCTCAGAGAGGTCTACGTAAAATTCTGGGAAAACGCCAACGCCTACTATCTTATTTGTCAAAGAAAAATAGAATAGGTTATAAAGAATTGATTAATCGGTTGGATATTCGTGAATCAAAAACTCGTTAATTTGAAGAAGCATTTTGAATTATTTGATTTATTAGATCGTGAATTTGAATGAACTTTTTTTCGTTTTCAGCAATTCAATTCATGAAAGAGTGAATTAAGGAAAAACCTATGAATATACCAGCTACAAGAAAAGACCTGATGGTAGTCAGTATGGGTCCCCACCATCCATCAATGCATGGTGTTCTTCGACTTATCATTACTCTAGATGGTGAAGATGTTATTGACTGTGAACCAATATTGGGTTATTTACACCGAGGGATGGAAAAAATTGCGGAAAACCGAACAATTATACAATATTTGCCTTATGTAACACGTTGGGATTATTTAGCTACTATGTTCACAGAAGCAATAACAGTAAATGGACCGGAACAGCTGGGAAATATTCAAGTACCTAAAAGAGCCAGCTATATAAGAATAATTATGTTGGAGTTGAGTCGTATAGCTTCTCATCTGTTATGGCTCGGCCCTTTTATGGCGGATATTGGTGCACAGACTCCTTTTTTCTATATTTTCAGAGAAAGAGAATTAGTATATGATCTATTCGAAGCTGCCACCGGTATGAGAATGATGCATAATTATTTTCGGATCGGAGGGGTGGCGGCTGATCTCCCTTATGGCTGGATAGATAAATGTTTGGATTTCTGCGATTATTTTTTAATAAGGGTTGCTGAATATCAACAACTTATTACACGCAATCCTATTTTTTTAGAACGAGTCGAGGGGGTAGGCATTATTGGTCGAGAGGAAGTAATAAACTGGGGTTTATCAGGACCAATGCTGCGAGCGTCCGGAATACAATGGGACCTTCGTAAAGTTGATCAGTATGAGTGTTATGACGAATTTGATTGGGAAGTACAGTGGCAAAAAGAAGGGGATTCATTGGCTCGTTATCTAGTCCGAATTGGTGAAATGGTGGAATCTGTAAAAATTATTCAACAGGCTCTCGAAGGAATTCCGGGGGGACCATATGAGAATTTAGAAATCCGCTACTTTGATAGAGAAAGGAATCCAGAATGGAATGATTTTGAATATCGCTTTATTAGTAAAAAACCTTCTCCTACATTTGAATTGCCGAAACAAGAACTTTATGTGCGAGTCGAAGCTCCAAAAGGCGAATTGGGGATTTTTCTGATAGGGGATCGGAGTGGTTTTCCTTGGAGATGGAAAATTCGACCGCCGGGTTTTATCAATTTGCAAATTCTTCCTCAGTTAGTTAAAAGAATGAAATTGGCTGATATTATGACAATACTAGGTAGTATAGATATCATTATGGGAGAAGTTGATCGTTGAAATGATAATTGATACACTAGATACACTAGAATTACAAGAGATCGATTATTTTTCTAGATTGGAATTTTTAAAGGGGGTCTATGGAATTATATGGTTACTTATTCCTATTTTGACTCTTGTATTGGGAATCACAATAGGCGTACTGGTAATTGTATGGTTAGAAAGAGAAATATCCGCGGGACTACAACAACGTATTGGACCTGAATACGCCGGCCCTTTGGGAGTTCTTCAAGCTCTAGCAGATGGGACAAAACTTCTTTTCAAAGAAAATCTTTTTCCATCTAGAGGGGATACTCGTTTATTCAGTATCGGTCCATCCATAGCAGTTATATCCATTTTACTAACCTATTTAGTAGTTCCATTTGGGTATCGCCTTGTTTTAGCGGATCTCAATATTGGTGTTTTTTTATGGATTGCCATTTCAAGTATTGCTCCCATTGGACTTCTTATGTCAGGATACGGGTCAAATAATAAATATTCCTTTCTAGGTGGTCTACGAGCTGCTGCTCAATCAATTAGTTATGAAATACCATTAACTTTATGTGTGTTATCAATATCTCTACGTGCGATTCGTTGATATATAGACATAAACCTTTCTCTATTCCTCCTTTCGAGGAAAACGGTGGAATGAATTGAGTAGGGTTAGAGATCTTCATTTTTTTTTTATTCATTATTCAGATTGAAAAATTCAATAAAATAGTTATATTGAGTGAAAGAAAACAGCTTATATATATTATATAATTTAGAATATATAAATTCGCAGTAAAAATATTGAGTCTCATTTTCCATGTATAAGAGTTAAAGAGTTAAGCGAAAATAAACATAAACATAAGAAATTGTTTACCCCAAGATTGGTCGATTAGTCATCCTGACTTGAAGCGGGCTCAAAAGATCCACCGTATTGATTTTTCACTATCATTTGTATGGATTAACATACATGTATTATCATAACGGAGGGTTGAACAAAAACGAGTGGATGGTTAGAAACACCAAGATATGTAACGGATTTGTAATGGAAATGGAAATTATGTAAATTATCCAAAAAGGGCTTTTTTACATAATATACAAACAACGAATACTAATTGGGGCTTAAAGTTAGTAGAAATTATTAGGAAGTACTCCCCAAGACACTATTCCAATCCAGAGTATGCTCCTATCCACCGATGAAATACATAACTATTGGGAACGAAAAAATCCTTTATTTTGTAAGCCCTCTTTTTTTAAGAAATAGAAAGAAGAATAGGAACGAAAAAAAAAAAAGAGAAAGAAACCCAATTCCAATAAAAAAATATATCTTTTTTATCCTTTTCCATATTCGTATTCTATATTCATATATATATATAGAATATATATCATAATTCATGAATTAATATGGAATTTTTTTTCGTAAGTAAAAATGACGGGTTAATTATGTTAGTTATATTTCTACAAGAAGTATTTTATTGAAGAATTAAGTTATTACTCAACAAAGAAGAATTAAAATTTTTTAAAGAAGGGGTGAGATCAATTCAGAAGTACTTTGTTTTTTTTTTTTTTTTATTATTATTTTATTATTAAAATAACAATTATTTAAAACTAATAATTATAACAGACAGAATTCTATTGGTCTAATTTTGGACCGTCCAATAAGATTTGACCTTATCCATCCTACAAATGTATCAAGATAAAATAATACTTACCTGGTCCTTAGATTTATTTATGGCCTTTAAGGAGCCGTATGAGATGAAAATCTCATGTACGGTTCTGTAATAGCGATGGTAACAGTGATGGTATCACCGACTATGATTATCTAACAGTTCAAGTACAATTGATATAGTTGAGGCACAATCAAAATATGGTTTTGGGGGGTGGAATTTATGGCGTCAGCCTATAGGGTTTATCATTTTTCTCATCTCTTCCCTAGCAGAATGTGAGAGATTACCTTTTGATTTACCAGAAGCAGAAGAAGAATTAGTAGCAGGTTATCAAACCGAATACTCGGGTATAAAATTTGGTTTATTTTATGTTGCTTCTTATCTAAACCTATTAGTTTCTTCATTATTTGTAACAGTTCTTTACTTGGGAGGATGGAATATATCTATTCCAGACATATATGTTTCTGAGTTTTTTGAAATAAATAAATTGGGTGGAGTCTTTGAAGCGACGATTGGTATCTTTATTACATTAACTAAAACTTATTTGTTCTTGTTCATTCCTATCACAACAAGATGGACTTTGCCGAGGCTAAGAATGGACCAACTATTAAATCTTGGATGGAAATTTCTTTTACCGATCTCTCTTGGTAATCTATTATTAACAACTTCTTCCCAACTCTTTTCGCTGTAAAGGAATATTCTATATTCATAATTTGTCTCAAACAAGAGAAATAAACAAACATAAAATTATTCATATATATATATATATTCACGATATGTTTTCTATGGTAACTGGGTTCATGAATTATGGTCAACAAACAATACGGGCTGCAAGGTACATCGGTCAAGGTTTCATGATTACTTTATCTCACGCAAATCGTTTACCCGTAACTATTCAATATCCGTATGAAAAATTAATCACCGCGGAACGTTTCCGTGGTCGAATTCATTTTGAATTTGATAAATGTATTGCTTGTGAAGTATGTGTTCGTGTATGTCCTATAGATCTACCCGTTGTTGATTGGAAATTGGAAACAGATATTCGAAAGAAACGATTACTAAATTACAGTATTGATTTCGGAATCTGTATATTTTGTGGTAATTGTGTTGAGTATTGTCCAACAAATTGTTTATCAATGACTGAAGAATATGAACTTTCTACTTATGATCGTCATGAATTAAATTATAATCAAATTGCTTTAGGTCGTTTACCAATGTCAGTAGTTGACGATTATACAATTCGAACAATTTTTAATTCACCTCAAATAAAAAATAAGTAAATCTCTTGATTCAAGAATAAATTCTAATTACTTTAACAATACTAAAGTTCGGTTTTGATTTATTTATTCAAAAGAAATAAAGGTTCTTTCGTTTTGTTTGGTCAATAACTAGAAATGAAATTCCAACTATTAATTGGTTGATTATTAATTGGTTGATTAAGAGGCGAGTCTTTATTTTGATTGAAAATCTATTAATTAATATATCTGTATATATTTCGAAATAAAAAATTTCGGATTAGACCTATTCCTTCAGATAAAGAATAAAATTAACCCAATAATTGTACCTACATTTAGTCCCATTTCTTAGGATTTAATTAGGAATTTTTCAAAAATTATTAAAAAAAAATTCTGGTCGGGTCTCAATAAAGTCATGAAAAACATTTAGATTTATTTATCTCTTATTTTACATATAATGGATTTGCCTGGACCAATACATGACTTTCTTTTAGTCTTTCTGGGATTGGGTCTTATACTAGGCGGTATAGGTGTGGTATTATTTACCAACGCCATTTATTCTGCCTTTTCATTGGGGCTGGTTCTTGTTTGTATATCCTTATTTTATATTCTATTAAACTCCTATTTTGTAGCTGCTGCACAACTTCTTATTTACGTGGGAGCTATAAATGTTTTAATTGTATTTGCTGTGATGTTTATGAATGGTTCAGAAGATTACAAAGATTTTAATCTTTGGACTGTTGGGGATGGGATTACTTTGCCTGTTTGTACAAGTATTTTTGTTTTACTAATGATTAGTATTACGGATACGTCATGGTACGGGATTATTTGGACTGCAAGATCAAACCAGATTATAGAGCAAGATTTGATAAGTAATAGTCAACAAATTGGAATTCATTTATCAACAGATTTTTTTCTTCCATTTGAATTCATTTCGATAATTCTTTTAGTCGCTTTAATAGGCGCAATTGCAGTAGCGCGCCAGTAATAAATCTCTAGAATTTCCAACAGTAATCAAAATTCAACTCTGTTCTGTGTTATTACATTTTTTTATCTTCCATTTTTAAATTGGTTATGTTATGTCTAAAAGTCAAAATAAAAACTCTTTTATTTAATCTATTACTAATACAATATATTTATTTTACAATATATTTATTTGTTCCACACTTTATATTCTAGTCAATTGAATCTGTTGAATTGTTATTCAGTTCATATTGAAATGAATCAAAATTGATAAGGAGTTAGTCAATGATGCTCGAGCATGTACTTGTTTTGAGTGCCTACTTATTTTCTATCGGTATCTATGGATTGATCACAAGCCGAAATATGGTTAGAGCCCTTATGTGTCTTGAACTTATACTGAATGCGGTTAATATAAATTTCGTAACATTTTCTGATTTTTTTGATAGCCGGCAATTAAAAGGAAATATTTTCTCAATTTTTGTTATAGCTATTGCCGCCGCTGAAGCAGCTATTGGACCGGCCATTGTTTCGTCAATTTATCGTAACAGAAAATCAACTCGTATCAATCAATCGAATTTGTTGAATTAAGTAGTATTAATCATAGAAATTACAATATGCATAAATTCTAATTAACATGACCATACATTAAATCTAATCCATATTTTAGAAAATGTAAGAAATCAAAGTATCTTGGTTCTATCGTCTGGGTCGATCCAGAAGTAGATTGCTTCCAAATTTCTGGTAAATTATTGATTCATCTGGTGTATAAATATATGATTCATTTACAAGTTTACTAGATCGAAAATTTCTGACGTTTAAAAATTTATAGATCCAATGTCACATTCAGTAAAGATTTATGATACGTGTATAGGGTGTACTCAATGTGTGCGAGCCTGCCCAACTGATGTATTAGAAATGATACCTTGGGACGGATGTAAAGCTAAGCAAATAGCTTCTGCTCCAAGAACAGAGGACTGTGTCGGTTGTAAGAGATGTGAATCTGCCTGTCCAACGGATTTCTTGAGTGTTCGCGTTTATTTATGGCATGAAACAACTCGAAGTATGGGTCTAGCTTATTAATACGTTTCAGAAAACCCTACTCGAATCCATTTGATTTTTTTACCTTTACCGACAAAAACCCGCGCTCAAAATATATTTATTTCGAGCACGGGTTTTTCTGGTCCAAGTTTATTTTGTTTTTACTATGAATAATTTTCCTTGGTTAACCCTAGTTGTAGTTTTGCCAATATCCGCGGGTTCCTTAATTTTCTTTCTTCCTCATAGAGGAAATAAGGTAATAAGGTGGTATACTATATGTATATGTATAGTAGAACTCCTTCTAACAACCTATGCATTCGGTTATCGTTTCCAATTGGATGATCCGTTAATGCAACTAACGGAGAATTATAAATGGATCAATTATTTTGATTTTTACTGGAGATTGGGAATAGATGGAATTTCTATAGGACCCATTTTACTGACAGGCTTTATCACAACTTTAGCTACTTTAGCGGCTTGGCCCGTTACTCGAGATTCACGACTATTCCATTTCCTAATGTTAGCAATGTATAGCGGTCAAATAGGACTATTTTCTTCTCAAGACCTTTTACTTTTTTTCATCATGTGGGAGTTAGAATTAATTCCCGTTTATCTACTTCTATCCATGTGGGGTGGAAAGAAACGTTTGTATTCAGCTACAAAATTTATTTTGTACACTGCTGGAGGTTCAGTTTTTTTATTAATAGGAGTTCTGGGTATTGGTTTATACGGCTCCAATGAACCGACATTAAATTTTGAAACATCAGCTAATCAATCGTATCCTGTAGCACTGGAAATAATATTTTATATTGGATTTCTTATTGCTTTTGCTGTCAAATCACCGATCATACCCCTACACACATGGTTACCAGACACCCATGGAGAGGCACATTATAGTACTTGTATGCTTTTAGCCGGAATCTTATTAAAAATGGGAGCGTATGGGTTGGTTCGGATCAATATGGAATTATTACCCCATGCCCATTCTTTATTTTCTCCCTGGTTGATGATAGTAGGCACAATTCAAATTATCTATGCAGCTTTAACATCTCCGGGTCAGCGTAATTTAAAAAAAAGAATAGCCTATTCTTCTGTATCTCATATGGGTTTCATAATTATAGGAATTGGTTCTATAAGCGATACAGGGCTCAACGGGGCCATTTTACAAATAATTTCTCACGGATTTATTGGCGCTGCACTTTTTTTCTTGGCCGGAACGAGTTATGATAGAATACGACTTGTTTACCTCGACGAAATGGGCGGAATGGCCGTCTCAATTCCAAAAATATTCACGACTTTCAGTATCTTATCAATGGCTTCGCTTGCATTACCGGGCATGAGCGGTTTTGTTGCCGAATTGGTAGTTTTTTTTGGAATACTTACTAGCCAAAAATATCTTTTAATAACAAAAATCTTAATTACTTTTGTAATGGCAATTGGAATGATATTAACTCCTATTTATTCATTATCTATGTTACGCCAGATGTTCTATGGATACAAGCTTTTTAATGTCCCCAAAAACTCTTATTTTTTTGATTCTGGACCGCGCGAGTTATTTATTTCGATTTCGATCCTTTTACCGGTAATAGGTATTGGTATTTATCCCGATTTCGTTTTCTCATTATCAGTTGACAAGGTCGAAGCTATTCTATCAAATTTTTTTTTATAGATAGTTTTTGTCAATAAACCAAAAAAAAAATACGATGATTTTAAAAATCGTTCATTGTCCAAAAAAAGTCTTTTTCAGCTTTTAAGTTAAATAAAAAAATTGGAATTCTATTATAAAAATATAACCAGATATTTTGACATTTTGAGAACCATTTGAATCATTCCATTTCCATTACTTGATTCAAATGGTTCTTGATGGTTGATATAAGGGTTTCATATCTATATGTATGCTGCCCTAGGCTTCTCGTTGTCAAGTACTTTAAATTCAATTAGATTCAATTAGATGGTAATGTAAATGAACCATAACTATGCAACCCTATTCCTAATAGATTAACCCCAAAATAACATATCCAAATTATAAGAAAGCCCATTGAGGCCACAATTGCAGAATTTTGAGTTTCATAATTTTTATTTGTTCGAATATGTAAATAAATCGCAAATATGGTCCAAGTAATAAATGCCCAAGTTTCTTTTGGATCCCAATTCCAATAGGATCCCCATGCTTCATTAGCCCATACTGCTCCCGAAAGAATACCTATGGTTAAAAGGATAAATCCTAAACTAATAATACGATAACTCCATCGATCCAATTGTTGAATTAATTGATATCTGTAATAATTCTGAGAAGAAATCAAAGAAGTGTTTTTTAACACATTGTTTCTTTCATTCACGTATTGAATCTCACCAAAGGCAAATTGCTCAGTTAACAAATTCTTGCTTTTACTAAAAACCCTTATGGATTTTCGAAATGTAATGACTAGAAGAGCTAGTGATAATAATGATCCACACAAAAGAGCTGCATAGCTCAACACCATCATACTTACGTGCATCATTAACCAATGCGATTGGAGAGCCGGTACTAATATTGCAGATTGATGCATTTCATTTAAAAGACCTGAAGTAGCGAAACCCTGGGTAAAAATAACACTTGGCGCCGTTATTGCGCTTAAATGGTTTTTATGTTTTTTAAAATACGGAATCATATGAATAATGGAAAAACCCCACGACAGAAAAATTAATGATTCATATAAATTGCTTAATGGTAAATGCCCAAAATAAATCCAACGAATAACTAATAATCCTGTTATGCAGAAAAAAGTAGCTATCATGCCCTTTTCTGATGAATCATATAGTCCTACGATTTCATCGACAAATAAAGTTATCAAATGAATTATAATTACAATTGAAATGATCGAAAAGGATATATGAGTTAATATACGCTCTAAAGTTGAAACTATCATAAAATTTATTAAAGGGGTTCTCAATTATAGGAATTGAAATAGGGAATTGAATTCATTATAGGGCTTACTCTTTTAGAAAAAGCCATGCCGCTACTCGGACTCGAACCGAGATGCTCTAGCACTGCTTCCTAAGAGCAGCGTGTCTACCGATTTCACCATAGCGGCTTATTCAAAATCATAATAACCTATTTTTATTCAATCGTCGAGATTGGGGGGGTTAATTCAATATTTTTTTAGGAAATATTCAAATTGATGACTAAAAATTTGTTTCAAAATCAGGCATTTAATCTAAACGTTTTCTTGAATAATATTAATAATCGTATCTTTTGTTTATTAGTTATTTTTATTTTAGAGTATCCTTTTTTTAAGTTAACTAACAACGAGATTTTTCATTTTTTAGTTTATTACTTTTTTATTACTTTACTTTATTTATGGTCTCCTGAAAATAAAAGGAACATTTGTAACGAGATAATTTTGCCATGGCTCGAACTAAAAAATAACAAAATGAATTCCATTTTATATTGTTATTGCTATTAGAGAATGGAATTCATTTTGTTTTAATAAAAATGAAATATTAATTTAGATAATAATCTATTATTATTAGATTAATATTATTTATATTCTTGATAATTTGTAAATTTTACAAAAAAAAAATTATAACAAAAATTAGAATCATTTTTTTGAATTAGACCTATTCATATTATTTAGTCTATTGGTTAATTATTTATTTGTCACACAAAAAAAACTTTTTGAGTTACCGGTAGAAAGAGATTTCGCTAATGAAAAAGCTTTCAATGCTGCCCAATATCCTTTCTTTTTCCAAAGATTTTTACGAATACGTTTTTTGGAACTAGAGGTGCGCTTTTTTGGAACTGCCATTTTAAAATTATAATTGGTTCATCGGTTGGATGTGAAAGACATCTAGTGTTCAAAATCAATTGTTCTTTACTATATCTCTAGCTAGCTATTCTAGAAATTGCATTCCCTTGGTGTTTGGAAAAATTATTTAAAATATTAGTAAGAACAATACGATCTACTATGCCAAATAGAATAGATTGAAGTTGATAAAATCAAAAATACAAACAAAAGGGATTTGGGGTCTTTACTTTCTGTTTTTGTCATGTTACATTCTTACATGTAATAAAATACATGGAAAGGTTTAAAAACTCAATTCCTCTTCCGCTTAAGATTAAAAAAAAAAAACTGTAATAATTTTTTTTTATTATATTAAAAAAATGGATCAAGTTCGAAGAAAGAGGACATTTAATTTTAATTTTTAAATTCGAATGGTCTTATGTAGTTAATTGATTAAAATATCCAAAACACTTTCGAAAACTAAAATAAAAGCCATTTTTTTTTTGCCCCTCCGTTTTTATTTTACATAAAAAAGTCTAGGATAGCAAAGCATTTCTTTTAAATAGTTTTTATTGTAATCGAAGACATTAGTTCTAAAAAAATTAGTTAATGATTGGGAATAACCGAACCAAACTGCAATAAATAGGTTTTATGAGTCAAGTTATGGGCCCTATGATTACCTTTTTGCTGTCATTATTTAGCCTTGCTCTATAGATATAAATAAATTATTGTATTACGTAATAATTAGATCGAAATTGCAATTTTTCGTTTTTATCTTCATAAAATTTCATAGTAACAATTCAATATTAATAATAAACTAATAATAAATTAAAGTACATATTTATTTTTCGCTCGTAACTTGTTTATATCATTTGACTAACCCTAATTCTTCATCTTCATTTGAAATATTTGAAGTAGTTTGGAAAGATTCCGAATAATTAAGGTTGGAAAATGAAATTCTATTTAAGTTGTATTTTATATATCTTAATTTTTTTATTAATCGACCGCTTTCAAAAGAAAAGAAATAAGAATTGGTGAATCAGAAACAATTAATTAAGATAATTTTTTTATTTATTTTTATATGGAATATACATATCAATATTCATGGATCATACCGTTCATTCCCCTTCCAGTTCCTATGTTAATAGGAGCAGGACTTCTACTTTTTCCAACGGCAACTAAAAATCTTCGCCGTATGTGGGCTTTTCCGAGTGTTTTATTATTAAGTATAGTTATGATTTTTTCAGCCCATTTCTTTATTCAGCAACTAAATAACAATTCTGTCTATCAATATGTATGGTCTTGGACCATCAATAATGATTTTTCTTTAGAGTTCGGCTCCTTAATTGACCCACTTACTTCTATTATGTCAATATTAATCACTAGTGTTGGGGTTATGGTTCTTATTTATAGTGATAATTATATGTCTCATGATCGAGGATACGTGAGATTTTTTGCTTATATGAGTTTTTTCAATACTTCAATGTTGGGATTAGTTACTAGTTCTAACTTAATACAAATTTATATTTTTTGGGAATTGGTTGGAATGTGTTCTTATCTATTAATAGGTTTTTGGTTCACCCGACCCAGTGCGGCGAATGCTTGTCAGAAAGCGTTTGTAACTAATCGTGTTGGAGATTTTGGGTTATTATTAGGAATTTTAGGTTTTTATTGGATAACAGGTAGTTTTGAATTTCGGGATTTGTTTGAAATATTCAATAATTTGGTTTATAATAATGAAGTTAATCCTTTATTTGTTACTTTCTGTGCTTTCCTATTATTTGCTGGCGCAGTTGCTAAATCTGCTCAATTTCCCCTTCATGTCTGGTTACCCGATGCCATGGAAGGGCCTACCCCTATTTCAGCTCTTATACATGCTGCTACCATGGTAGCAGCAGGAATTTTTCTTGTAGCTAGGCTTCTTCCTCTTTTCATAGTTATACCTTATATATTAAATATAATATCTTTAATAGGTATAATAACATTATTTTTAGGAGCTACTTTAGCTCTTGCTCAAAAAGATATTAAGAGAGGTTTAGCTTATTCTACAATGTCTCAATTGGGTTATATGATGTTAGCTTTAGGTATGGGTTCCTATCGAGCTGCTTTATTTCATTTGATTACTCATGCTTATTCGAAAGCAT